TTTTTTAATCCGTGGAGTTATACCAATGAACATAAACAGAAAAATATAAGCAAACTTTTTCTAAATAGAGTAAAAGCTCTCGATAAAAATTTAGCTCAAACTCTCATTAAAGAATACATTGTTCTGAATGTACTCGAAAAAAAAACTCGGTTGTGTAATGATAAGATTAAAAAAGAATATTTACCCCAAATATATGATCCTTTTGTAAATGGACCCTATCGTGGACGAATCAAAAAATTTTTTTCACTTTCAATTAAAAAGGAAATTTCCCGAAAAAATTCTATAGAAAAGTTTTTGATAAATAAGATTCATAGTATGCTTCTTATTATTAATCGCCTAGAATTTGAACATAAACCAAATTCATTTGATAGAAAAGCATGCACAAAGCAAATGGATTATTTATTGAACTTAATCAATGAATTTGCTGTAAAATCAACATCAAGTTTCAATTTTAAAAGACCTTTTTTAGTTCCTGAACATGAACAAGTAAGAATTGATTCAGAAGATAGAATCAAAATTTTCAAATTTTTATTTGATGCAGATAGAACTCTTCCAAACGAGAAAACGATAAAAAAAAAATCTATTGCACTAAAAGAAATACATAAAAAAATCCCTCGATGGTCATACAAATTAATTAATGATTTGGAACAACAGGAGGGAGAAAACGAGGAGGGTGGGGTAGAGAATCATCAGATTCGCTCAAGAAAAGCAAAACGTGTAGTTATTTTTACTGATAACCAAGAGAATACTGATATTTATAGTAATACCCAAGAAACTAATAATACTGATCAAACAGACGAAGTGGCTTTGATACGTTATTCACAACAATCAGATTTTCGTCGAGAACTAATCAAAGGCTCTGTGCGTGCTCAAAGACGTAAAATAGTTACTTGGAAATTCTTTGAGGCAGACGTGCATTCCCCCCTCTTTTTGGACCGAATAGACAAATACCCTTTTTTTTCTTTTAATATTTCGGAACGTATAAACCAAATTTTTAGAAATGGTATGTGGACAAACACAGAACTCAAAATTTCGGATTCGAAAGAGAAAACCACAGAAAAAAGTGAGAAAAAAAAGGAAGAAGATAAAAAAGAAGAAGCCAAAAGAAAGGAGAAAGGACGTATAGAAATAGCGGAAGCCTGGGATAGTATTTTACTTGCTCAAGTAATACGAGGTTTTTTATTAGTAACCCAATCGATTCTTAGAAAATATATTATATTGCCTTCATTGATAATAGTTAAAAATATCGCCCGTATGCTATTATTTCAATTTCCTGAATGGTCCGAAGATTTTAAGGATTGGAATCGAGAAATGTATGTTAAATGCACCTATAATGGCGTTCAATTATCAGAAAAAGAATTTCCAAAAAACTGGTTAACAGACGGTATTCAGATTAAGATCCTATTTCCTTTTCGTCTGAAACCTTGGCATAGATCGAATCCACGAGCCTCTTCTAACGATCCAATGAAAAATAAAGATTCAAAAAATGATTCTTGTTTTTTAACAATTTTTGGAATGGAAGCAGAATTCCCTTTTGATTCTCCCAGAAAACAACTTTCATTTTTTGAACCCATTTTTAAAGAACTCAAAAGAAAAATTAGAAAATTGAAAAAGAAATGCTTTCTAATTCTAAGAATTTTTAAAGAAAAAACAAAATTGTTTCTAAATGTTTCAAAAGAAATAAAAAAATGGGTCATTAAAAGGATTCTTTTTTTAAAAGAAATAAAAAAAGAACTATCAAAAAAAAATCCAATTCTATTATTTGGATTGAGAAAAAGAAAAGTATATGAATTGAGTAAAACTAAAAAAGATTTGATAATAAGTAATCTGATGATTCCTGAATCGTCCATTGAAACTATACCATCGTCCATTGAAACTATACCTCGTAATTGGACAAATTATTCGTTGACAGAAAAAAAAATGCAGGATCTAACTGATAGAACAAACACGATCATAAATCAAATAGAAAAAATTACAAATGAAAAAAAGGGCGGATTTCGAATTCCGGATCGAAATATTCGTTTTAACAAAATAAGTGATGATAATAAAAGGTTGAAAGCACAAAAAAATATTTGGCAAATATTAAAAAGAAAAAATGCTCGACTAATACGCAAATCACATTATTTTATAAAATTTTTCATTGAAAGGATATACATAGATATCTTTTTGTGGATCATTACTATTCCTAGGATCAATACACAACCATTTCTTGACTCAATAAAAAAAATTATTAATAAATACATTACCAATAATGAAACAAATCAAGAAAAAACGGATAAAAAAAATCAAAGTTTAATTCATTTTATTTCGACTATAAAAAAGGCACTATATACACTATATAATAGTAATATTAGTAATAAAAATGCAAATACTTTTTGTGACTTATCCTATTTTTCACAAGCCTATGTATTTTACAAACTCTCACAAACCCAATTTCTCAATTTGGATTTTTATAAGTTAAAATCTGTCTTGCAATATAATGGAGCAGCTCCTTTTATTAAGAATGAAATAAGGGGTTATTTTGTTGGAACACAAGAACTTTTTCTTTCTCAATTAAGACATAAGAATCGTCACAATTCTGGAATAAATCAATGGACAAATTGGTTAAAGAATCATTATCAATATGATATATCTCACATTAGATGGTCTAGACTAGTGCCACAAAAATGGCGAAATAGATTCAATCAACATTATATGAATAAAAATAAGGATTTAGGCAACTCATCTAAAAAAACCAAATTTATTCACTACGAAAAATTAAAAAATTTTGAAAGGGCTTCATTACTGAATGAAAAAGATAATTTTAAAAAACAATATAGATATGATCGGTTAGCATATAAATATATTAATTCTGAAAATAGGAAGTACTCGTCAATTTATGAATTGTCATTACACGTAAAAAATAACCAAGAAGTTTTTTCGAACTCCAACACAAATAAACGAAAATCTTTTTATATGCTGGAAGGTATTCCTATTATCCCTATCAATAATGATCGAGTACAAGATGATATTACAGATATGGATAAAAATCTGGATAGAAAATATTTTGATTGGAGAATTATCCATTTTTGTCTTAGAAAAAAAATCAATATTGAAGCTTGGATCAATATTGATACTGACCCAAACAGTAATAAAAAATGTACTAAGGATAAACTTAATGATTATCAAATAATTGATAAAATGAATAAGAAAAATTTTTTGGATTGGATGGGAATGAATGAAGAAATATTAAACCGCCCCATATCAAATCTTGAACGTTGGTTCTTCCCCGAATTTTTGATACTTTATAATTTGTATAAAACTAAACCGTGGGTTATACCAAAAAAATTACTTCTTTTAGATTCTAATATAAATGAAAACGTTACTGATATTGAAAACAAAAGCATTGCTGGAAATAAAAAAAAAGATCTTTTTATATCCTACAATGAAAAAAAACCTCTTGAATTAAAAAAACGAAATAAAGAGCAAAAAGAATCAGCGGACCAAGCAAACCTTGAATCTGCTCTTTCAAACCAAGAAAAAGATGTTGAAGAAGATTATACGGACTTGGAAATGAAAAAACAAAAAAATAAAAAACAATACAAGAACAATACAAAAGCGGAGTTTGATTTCTTACTAAAAAGGTATTTTCATTTTCAATTGCGATGGGATGATATTTTAAATAAAAAAATAATCAATAACATCAAAGTATATTGTCTCCTGCTTAGACTGATAAATCCAAGAGAAATAACTATATCCTCTATTCAAAGAGGAGAAATGAGTCTTGATATTCTGATGATTCAGAAAAATTTAACTCTTACCGAATTCATCAAAAGAGGAATTTTGATTATTGAACCAATTCGTCTATCTATAAAAAATGATGGGCAATTTATTATGTATCAAACCATTGGTATTTCATCGGTTCATCAAAGTAAACACAAAATGAATCAAAAATATAGAGAAAAAACCCATATTGATAATAATTCTGATGAAGTCATTACCAAATATAAAAAGATGACTGGAAATAGAGATAAAAATCATTATGATTTGTTTGTTCCTGAAAATCTTTTATCACCTAGACTTCGGAGAGAATTTAGAATTCTAATTTGTTTCAATTCTAGGAATAGAAATGATATGCATAAAAATTCAACATTGGGGAATGGGAATAAGGTAAACAGTCAAGTTTTGGATAAAAACAAAGGATATAAAAAGAAACTTATTAACTTAAAGTTATTTCTATGGCCGAATTATCGATTAGAAGATTTAGCTTGTATGAATCGGTATTGGTTTGATAGCAATAACGGCAGTCGTTTCGGTATGATAAGGATACATATGTATCCGCGATTGAAAATCCATTACTAGTACATTTTTGTTATCTTTCCCATAACGCAGCGGGTCTATGACGACAAAGAGGTGCACACATTCAATGTCTTACATTCTATTTTGATACATGATACTAATTCAATGACATATCAATTCGATCTAGAAATGAATCAATAAAATTGTCTAATTTTAGGACTAAGTTTTTATCGTTTTGGAAGACGGAAAACAACCATCCTTTTGTATACCTTTGTATACTGTATACTTTTTCAAATTTTAAAATGAAAATCGGATTGATTTAATTTGATTTAATAAAATTCGAAATTAGAACGAAATTAAGATTATTCTCTATACCAAACTAAAACAAGTGACATTATTATTACTGATCAATAAAAATATCTATCAATCAAAATATCTTAAAATAAAAAAAGAAGGGGGGGGTTCGTTTTATGGTAAAAAATTCATTCATCTCAGTTATTTCACAAGAAGAAAAAGAAGAAAACAGGGGTTCTGTTGAATTTCAAATATTTAGTTTCACCAATAGGATACGAAGACTTACTTCCCATTTACAATTACACAAAAAAGACTTTTTATCTCAGAGAGGTCTACGTAAAATTCTGGGAAAACGCCAACGCCTGCTATCTTATTTGTCAAAGAAAAATAGAATAGGTTATAAAGAATTGATTAATCGGTTGGATATTCGTGAATCAAAAACTCGTTAATTTGAAGAAGCATTTTGAATTATTTGATTTATTAGATCGTGAATTTGAATGAACTTTTTTTTCGTTTTCAGCAATTCAATTCATGAAAGAGTGAATTAAGGAAAAACTTATGAATATACCAGCTACAAGAAAAGACCTGATGGTAGTCAGTATGGGTCCCCACCATCCATCAATGCATGGTGTTCTTCGACTTATCATTACTCTAGATGGTGAAGATGTTATTGACTGTGAACCAATATTGGGTTATTTACACCGAGGGATGGAAAAAATTGCGGAAAACCGAACAATTATACAATATTTGCCTTATGTAACACGTTGGGATTATTTAGCTACTATGTTCACAGAAGCAATAACAGTAAATGGACCGGAACAGCTGGGAAATATTCAAGTACCTAAAAGAGCCAGCTATATCAGAATTATTATGTTGGAGTTGAGTCGTATAGCTTCTCATCTGTTATGGCTAGGCCCTTTTATGGCGGATATTGGTGCACAGACTCCTTTTTTCTATATTTTCAGAGAAAGAGAATTAGTATATGATCTATTCGAAGCTGCCACCGGTATGAGAATGATGCATAATTATTTTCGGATCGGAGGGGTGGCGGCTGATCTCCCTTATGGCTGGATAGATAAATGTTTGGATTTCTGCGATTATTTTTTAATAAGGGTTGCTGAATATCAACAACTTATTACACGCAATCCTATTTTTTTAGAACGAGTCGAGGGGGTGGGCATTATTGGTCGAGAGGAAGTAATAAACTGGGGTTTATCAGGACCAATGCTGCGAGCGTCCGGAATACAATGGGACCTTCGTAAAGTTGATCAGTATGAGTGTTATGACGAATTTGATTGGGAAGTACAGTGGCAAAAAGAAGGGGATTCATTGGCTCGTTATCTAGTCCGAATTGGTGAAATGGTGGAATCTGTAAAAATTATTCAACAGGCTCTTGAAGGAATTCCGGGGGGACCATATGAGAATTTAGAAATCCGATACTTTGATAGAGAAAGGAATCCAGAATGGAATGATTTTGAATATCGCTTTATTAGTAAAAAACCTTCTCCTACATTTGAATTGCCGAAACAAGAACTTTATGTGCGAGTCGAAGCTCCAAAAGGCGAATTGGGAATTTTTCTGATAGGGGATCGGAGTGGTTTTCCTTGGAGATGGAAAATTCGACCACCGGGTTTTATCAATTTGCAAATTCTTCCTCAGTTAGTTAAAAGAATGAAATTGGCTGATATTATGACAATACTAGGTAGTATAGATATCATTATGGGAGAAGTTGATCGTTGAAATGATAATTGATACACTAGATACACTAGAATTACAAGAGATCGATTCTTTTTCTAGATTGGAATTTTTAAAGGGGGTCTATGGAATTATATGGTTACTTATTCCTATTTTGACTCTTGTATTGGGAATCACAATAGGCGTACTGGTAATTGTATGGTTAGAAAGAGAAATATCCGCGGGAATACAACAACGTATTGGACCTGAATACGCCGGCCCTTTGGGAGTTCTTCAAGCTCTAGCAGATGGGACAAAACTTCTTTTCAAAGAAAATCTTTTTCCATCTAGAGGGGATACTCGTTTATTCAGTATCGGTCCATCCATAGCAGTTATATCCATTTTACTAAGCTATTTAGTAGTTCCATTTGGGTATCGCATTGTTTTAGCGGATCTCAATATTGGTGTTTTTTTATGGATTGCCATTTCAAGTATTGCTCCCATTGGACTTCTTATGTCAGGATACGGGTCAAATAATAAATATTCCTTTTTAGGTGGTCTACGAGCTGCTGCTCAATCAATTAGTTATGAAATACCATTAACTTTATGTGTGTTATCAATATCTCTACGTGTGATTCGTTGATATATAGACATAAACCTTTCTCTATTCTTTCTAGGAAATACGGTGGAATGAATTGAGTAGGGTTAAAGATCTTCATTTTTTTTTTATTCATTATTCGGATTGAAAAATTCAATAAAATAGTTATATGAGTGAAAGAAAACAGCTTATATATATTATATAATTTAGAATATAGAAATTCGCAGTAAAAATATGGAGTCTCATTTTCCATGTATAAGAGTTAAAGAGTTAAGCGAAAATAAACAAAATCGTTTACCCCAAGATTGGTCGATTAGTCATCCTGACTTGAAGCGGGCTCAAAAGATCCACCGTATTGATTTTTCACTATCATTTGTATGTATTAACATACATGTATTATCATAACGGAGGGTTGAACAAAAACGAGTGGATGGTTAGAAACACCAAGATATGTAACGGATTTGTAATGGAAATGGAAATTATGTAAATTATCCAAAAAGGGCTTTTTTACATAATATACAAACAACGAATACTAAATTGGGGCTTAAAGTTGGTAGAAATTATTAGGAAGTACTCCCCAAGTCACGATTCCAATCCAGAGTATGCTCCTATCCACCGATGAAATACATAACTATTGGGAACGAAAAAATCCTTTATTTTGTAAGCCCTCTTTTTTTAAGAAATAGAAAGAAGAATAGGAACGAAAAAAAAAAAAAGAGAAAGAAACCCAATTCCAATAAAAAAAAATATATCTTTTTTAGCCTTTTCCATATTCATATTCTATATTCATATATATATAGAATATGTATCATAATTCATGAATTAATATGGAATTCTTTTTCGTAAGTAAAAACGACGGGTTAATTATGTTAGTTATATTTCTACAAGAAGTATTTTATTGAAGAATTAAGTTATTACTCAACAAAGAAGAATTGAAATTTTTTTAAGAAGGGGTGAGATCAATTCAGAAGTACTTTGTTTTTTTTTTTTTATTATTTTATTATTAATTTATTTAATTTTATTATTAATTTATTTAATTATATTAATTTATTTAATTATTAAAATAACAATTATATTAAACTAATAATTATAACAGACAGAATTCTATTGGTCTAATTTTGGACCGTCCAATAAGGTTTGACCTTATTCATCCTACAAATGTATCAAGATAAAATAATACTTACCCGGTCCTTAGATTTATTTATGGCCTTCAAGGAGCCGTATGAGATGAAAATCTCATGTACGGTTCTGTAATAGCGATGGTAACAGTGATGGTATCACCGACTATGATTATCTAACAGTTCAAGTACAATTGATATAGTTGAGGCGCAATCAAAATATGGTTTTGGGGGGTGGAATTTATGGCGTCAGCCTATAGGGTTTATCATTTTTCTCATCTCTTCCCTAGCAGAATGTGAGAGATTACCTTTTGATTTACCAGAAGCAGAAGAAGAATTAGTAGCAGGTTATCAAACCGAATACTCGGGTATAAAATTTGGTTTATTTTATGTTGCTTCTTATCTAAACCTATTAGTTTCTTCATTATTTGTAACAGTTCTTTACTTGGGAGGCTGGAATATCTCTATTCCAGACATATATGTTTCGGAGTTTTGTGAAATAAATAAGTTGGGTGGAATCTTTGAGGCGACTATTGGTATCTTTATTACATTAACTAAAACTTATTTGTTCTTGTTCATTTCTATCACAACAAGATGGACTTTGCCAAGACTACGAATGGACCAACTATTAAATCTTGGATGGAAATTTCTTTTACCGATCTCTCTCGGTAATCTATTATTAACAACTTCTTCCCAACTCTTTTCGCTGTAAAGGAATAGTCTCTATTCACAATTTGTCTCAAACAAGAGAAATAAACAAACATAAAATTATTCATATATATATATATTCACGATATGTTTTCTATGGTAACTGGGTTCATGAATTATGGTCAACAAACAGTACGGGCTGCAAGGTACATCGGTCAAGGTTTCATGATTACTTTATCTCACGCAAATCGTTTACCCGTAACTATTCAATATCCGTATGAAAAATTAATCACCGCGGAACGTTTCCGTGGTCGAATTCATTTCGAATTTGATAAATGTATTGCTTGTGAAGTATGTGTTCGTGTATGTCCTATAGATCTACCCGTTGTTGATTGGAAATTGGAAACAGATATTCGAAAGAAACGATTACTAAATTACAGTATTGATTTTGGAATCTGTATATTTTGTGGTAATTGTGTTGAGTATTGTCCAACAAATTGTTTATCAATGACTGAAGAATATGAACTTTCTACTTATGATCGTCACGAATTAAATTATAATCAAATTGCTTTGGGTCGTTTACCAATGTCAGTAGTTGACGATTATACAATTCGAACAATTTTTAATTCACCTCAAATAAAAAATAAGTAAATCTCTTGATTCAAGAATAAATTCCAATTATTTTAACAATACTAAGGTTCGGTTTTTATTTATTTATTTTAAATTTAAAGAAATAAAGGTTCTTTCGTTTTGTTTGGTCAATAACTAGAAATTCCAACTATTAATTGGTTGAATTAATTGGTTGATAAGAGGCGAGTCTTCATTTTGATTGAAAATCTATTAATTAATATATCTATATATATTTCGAAATAAAAAATTTCGGATTAGACCTATTCCTTCAGATAAAGAATAAAATTAGCCCAATAATTGTACCTACATTTAGTCCCATCTCTTAGGATTTAATTAGGAATTTTTCAAAAATTATTAAAAAAAAAATTTCTGGTCGGGTCTCAATAAAGTCATGAAAAACATTTAGATTTATTTATCCCCTATTTTACATATAATGGATTTGCCTGGACCAATACATGACTTTCTTTTAGTCTTTCTGGGATTGGGTCTTATACTAGGCAGTATAGGTGTGGTATTATTTACCAATGCCATTTATTCTGCCTTTTCATTGGGGCTGGTTCTTGTTTGTATATCCTTATTTTATATTCTATTAAACTCCTATTTTGTAGCTGCTGCACAACTTCTTATTTACGTGGGAGCTATAAATGTTTTAATTGTATTTGCTGTGATGTTTATGAATGGTTCAGAAGATTACAACGATTTTTATCTTTGGACTGTTGGGGATGGGATTACTTTGCCTGTTTGTACAAGTATTTTTGTTTTACTAATGATTAGTATTACGGATACCTCATGGTACGGGATTATTTGGACTGCAAGATCAAACCAGATTATAGAGCAAGATTTGATAAGTAATAGTCAACAAATTGGAATTCATTTATCAACAGATTTTTTTCTTCCATTTGAATTCATTTCAATAATTCTTTTAGTCGCTTTAATAGGCGCAATTGCCGTAGCGCGCCAGTAATAAATCTCTAGAATTTCCAACAGTAATCAAAAATCAACTCTGTTCTGTGTTATTACATTTTTTTATCTTCCATTTTTAAATTGGTTATGTCTAAAAGTTAAAATAAAAACTCTTTTATTTAATCTATTACTAATACAATATATTTCTTTGTTCCGCACTTTATATTCTAGTCAATTGAATCTGTTAAATTGTTATTCAGTTCATATTGAAATGAATCAAAATTGATAAGGAGTTAGTCAATGATGCTCGAGCATGTACTTGTTTTGAGTGCCTACTTATTTTCTATCGGTATCTATGGATTGATCACAAGCCGAAATATGGTTAGAGCCCTTATGTGTCTTGAACTTATACTGAATGCGGTTAATATAAATTTCGTAACATTTTCTGATTTTTTTGATAGCCGGCAATTAAAAGGAAATATTTTCTCAATTTTTGTTATAGCTATTGCCGCCGCTGAAGCAGCTATTGGACCGGCCATTGTTTCGTCAATTTATCGTAACAGAAAATCAACTCGTATCAATCAATCGAATTTGTTGAATAAGTAGTATTAATCATAGAAATTACAATATTCATAAATTCCAATTAACATGACCATACATTAAATCTAATTCATATTTTAGAAAATGTAAGAAATCAAAGTATCTTGGTTCTATCGTATGGGTCGATCCAGAAGTAGATTGCTTCCAAATTTCTGGTAAATTATTGATTCATCTGGTGTCTAAATATATGATTCATTTACAAGTTTACTAGATCGAAAATTTCTGACGTTTAAAAATTTATAGATCCAATGTCACATTCAGTAAAGATTTATGATACGTGTATAGGGTGTACTCAATGTGTGCGAGCCTGCCCAACTGATGTATTAGAAATGATACCTTGGGACGGATGTAAAGCTAAGCAAATCGCTTCTGCTCCAAGAACAGAGGACTGTGTCGGTTGTAAGAGATGTGAATCTGCCTGTCCAACGGATTTCTTGAGTGTTCGCGTTTATTTATGGCATGAAACAACTCGAAGTATGGGTCTAGCTTATTAATACGTTTCAGAAAACCCTACTCGAATACATTTGATTTTTTTACCTTTACCGACAAAAACCCGCGCTCAAAATATATTTATTTCGAGCACGGGTTTTTCTGGTCCAAGTTTATTTTGTTTTTACTATGAATAATTTTCCTTGGTTAACGCTAGTTGTAGTTTTGCCAATATCCGCGGGTTCCTTAATTTTCTTTCTGCCTCATAGAGGAAATAAGGTAATAAGGTGGTATACTATATGTATATGCATAGTTGAACTCCTTCTAACAACCTATGCATTCGGTTATCGTTTCCAATTGGATGATCCGTTAATGCAACTAACGGAGAATTATAAATGGATTAATTTTTTTGATTTTTACTGGAGATTGGGAATAGATGGAATTTCTATAGGACCCATTTTACTGACAGGCTTTATCACAACTTTAGCTACTTTAGCGGCTTGGCCCGTTACTCGAGATTCCCGACTATTCCATTTCCTAATGTTAGCAATGTATAGCGGTCAAATAGGACTATTTTCTTCTCAAGACCTTTTACTTTTTTTCATCATGTGGGAGTTAGAATTAATTCCCGTTTATCTACTTCTATCCATGTGGGGTGGAAAGAAACGTTTGTATTCAGCTACAAAATTTATTTTGTACACTGCTGGAGGTTCGGTTTTTTTATTAATAGGAGTTCTGGGTATTGGTTTATACGGCTCCAACGAACCGACATTAAATTTTGAAACATCAGCTAATCAATCGTATCCAGTAGTACTGGAAATAATATTTTATATTGGATTTCTTATTGCTTTTGCTGTCAAATCACCGATCATACCCCTACACACATGGTTACCAGACACCCATGGAGAGGCACATTATAGTACTTGTATGCTTTTAGCCGGAATCTTATTAAAAATGGGAGCGTATGGGTTGGTTCGGATCAATATGGAATTATTACCCCACGCCCATTCTATATTTTCTCCCTGGTTGATGATAGTAGGCACAATTCAAATTATCTATGCAGCTTTAACATCTCTTGGTCAGCGTAATTTAAAAAAAAGAATAGCCTATTCTTCTGTATCGCATATGGGTTTCATAATTATAGGAATTGGTTCTATAAGCGATACAGGGCTCAACGGAGCCATTTTACAAATAATTTCTCACGGATTTATTGGCGCTGCACTTTTTTTCTTGGCCGGAACGAGTTATGATAGAATACGACTTGTTTACCTCGACGAAATGGGCGGAATGGCCATCTCAATTCCAAAAATATTCACGACTTTCAGTATCTTATCAATGGCTTCGCTTGCATTACCGGGCATGAGCGGTTTTGTTGCCGAATTGGTAGTTTTTTTTGGAATACTTACTAGCCAAAAATATCTTTTAATAACAAAAATATTAATTACTTTTGTAATGGCAATTGGAATGATATTAACCCCTATTTATTCATTAAATATGTTACGCCAGATGTTCTATGGATACAAGCTTTTTAATGCCCCCAAAAACTCTTATTTTTTTGATTCTGGACCGCGCGAGTTATTTATTTCGATTTCGATCCTTTTACCGGTAATAGGTATTGGTATTTATCCCGATTTCGTTTTCTCATTATCAGTTGACAAGGTCGAAGCTATTCTATCAAATTTTTTTTATAGATAGTTTTTGTCAATAAACCAAAATAAAAAATACGACGATTTTAAAAATCGTTCATTGTACAAAAAAAGTCTTTTTCGGCTTTTAAGTTAAATAAAAAAATTGGAATTCTATTATAAACATATAACTAGATATTTGACATTTTGAGAACCATTTGAATCAAGTAATGGAAATGGAATGATTCAAATGGTTCTTGATGGTTGACATAAGGGTTTCATATCTATATGTATGCTGCCCTAGGCTTCCGATTGTCAAGTACTTTAATTAATTCAATTAGATGGTAATGTAAATGAACCATAACTATGCAACCCTATTCCTAATAGATTAACCCCAAAATAACATATCCAAATTATAAGAAAGCCCATTGAGGCCACAATTGCAGAATTTTCCGTTTTATAATTTTTATTTGTTCGAATATGTAAATAAATCGCAAATATGGTCCAAGTAATAAATGCCCAAGTCTCTTTTGGATCCCAATTCCAATAGGATCCCCATGCTTCATTAGCCCATACTGCTCCCGAAAGAATACCTATGGTTAAAAGGATAAATCCTAAACTAATAATACGATAACTCCATTGATCCAATTGTTGAATTAATTGATATCTGTAATAATTCTGAGAATAAATCAAAGAAGTGTTTTTTAACGCATTGTTTCTTTCATTCACGTATTGAATCTCACCAAAGGAAAACGGCTCAGTTAATAAATTCTTGCTTTTACTAAAAACCCTTATGGATTTTCGAAATGTAATGACTAGAAGAGCTAGTGATAATAATGATCCACACAAAAGAGCTGCATAGCTCAACACCATCATACTTACGTGCATCATTAACCAATGTGATTGGAGAGCCGGTACTAATATTGCAGATTGATGCATTTCATTTAAAAGACCTGAAGTAGCGAAACCCTGGGTAAAAATAACACTTGGCGCGGTTATTGCGCTTAAATAGTTTTTATGTTTTTTAAAATACGGAATCATATGAATAATGGAAAAACCCCACGACAGAAAAATTAATGATTCATATAAATTGCTTAATGGTAAATGCCCAAAATAAATCCAACGAATAACTAATAATCCTGTTATGCAGAAAAAAGTAGCTATCATGCCCTTTTCTGATGAATCATATAGTCCTACGATTTCATCGACAAATAAAGTTATCAAATGAATTGTAATTACAATTGAAATGATCGAAAAGGATATATGAGTTAATATACGTTCTAAAGTTGAAAATATCATAAAATTTATTAAAGGGGGGCCTCAATTATAGGAATTGAAATAGGGAATTGAATTCATTATAGGGCTTACTCTTTTAGAAAAAAGCCATGCCGCCACTCGGACTCGAACCGAGATGCTCTAGCACTGCTTCCTAAGAGCAGCGTGTCTACCGATTTCACCATAGCGGCTTATTCAAAATCATAATAACCTATTTTTATTCAATCGTCGAGATTTGGAGGGTTAATTCAATATTTATTTAGGAAACATTCAAATTGATGACTAAAAATTTGTTTCAAAATTAGGCATTTAATCTAAACGTTTTCTTTAATAATATTAAGAATCTTGTCTTTTGTTTATTAGTTATTTTAGAGTATCCTTTTTTTAACTTAACTAACAACGGGATTTTTCATTTTGTAGTTTATTACTTTTTTATTACTTTTATTACTTTACTTTATTTATGGTCTCCTGAAAATAAAACGCAACATTTGTAACGAGATAATTTTGCCATGGCTCGAACTAAAAAATAACAAAATGAATTCCGTTCTCTAATGTTATTGCTCAGGTTAAAACATTAGAGAATGGAATTCATTTTGTTTTAATAAAAATGAAATAGTAATTTAGATTAGAATCTATTATTATTAGATTAATATTATTTATAGTCTTTATAACTTCGAAATTTTATAAAAAAATTTTAACAAAAATTATAATAATTTTTTTGAATTAGACCTATTCATATTATTTAGTCTATTGTTTGATTATTTATTTGTCACACAAAAAAAACTTTTTGAGTTACCGGTAGAAAGAGATTTCGCTAATGAAAAAGCTTTCAATGCTGCCCAATATCCTTTCTTTTTCCAAAGATTTTTACGAATACGTTTTTTTGAACTAGAGGTGCGCTTTTTTGGAACTGCCATTTTAAAATGAAAATCGGTTCATCGGTTGGATGTGAAAGACATCTAGTGTTCAAAATCAATTGTTCTTTACTATATCTCTAGCTAGCTATTCTATAAATAGCACTCCCTTCATCATAAAAGGTGTTTGGAAAAATTGTTTAAAATATTACTAAGAACAATACGATCTACTATGCCAACTAGAATAGATTGAAGTTGATAAAAGAAAAAATACAAACAAAAGGGGTTTTGGGTCTTTACTTTCTATTTTTTTCATGTTACATTCTTACATGTAATAAAATACATGAAAAGGTTTAAAAACTACCTGGAAAGGTTTAAAAACTCAATTCCTCTTCCACTTAATATTAATAAAAAAAAACTGTAATAATTTTTCTTTTTTTTTTTATTATATTAAAAAAATTAAAAAAATTTAAAAAAATGGGTCAAGTTCGAAGAAAGAGGACACTTAATTTTAATTTTTAAACTCGAATGGTCCTAGGTAGTTAATTGATTAAAATATACAAAACACTTTCTAAAACTAAAATAAAAGCCATTTTTTTTTGCCCCCTCAATTTTTATTTTACATAAAAAAGTCTAGGATAGCAAAGCATTTCCTATAAATAGTTTTTATTGTAATCGAAGACAATCAATTAGTTCTAAAAAAATTCGTTAATGATTGGGAATAACCGAACCAAACTTCATAAAATAGGTTTTATGAGTCAAGTTACGGGCCTTATGATTCCTATTAACTACCTTTTTGCTGTCATTATTTAGTCTTGCTCTATAGATATAAATAAATTATTGTAATACGTAATAATTAGATCGAAATTGCCATTTTTCGTTTTTATCTTCATAAAATTTCATATTAACAATTCAATTTCATATTAACAATTCAATACTAAATAATAAATATAAATAATAAATATAATAAAATTAAGTACATATTTATTTTTCGCTCGTAACTTGTTTATATTTTATATCATTTGACTAACCCTAATTCTTCATCTTCATTTGAAATATTTGAAGTAGTTTGGAAAGATTCCGAATAATTAAATAATTTAAATAATAATAATTAAGGCTGGAAAATGAAATTCTATTAAAGTTGTATTTTATATATCTTAATTTTTTTATTAATCGACCGCTTTCAAAAGAAAAGAAATAAGAACTGGTAAATCAGAAACAATTAATTAAGATAATTTTTTTATTTATTTTTATATGGAATATACATATCAATATTCATGGATCATACCGTTCATTCCCCTTCCAGTTCCTATGTTAATAGGAGCTGGACTTCTACTTTTTCCAACGGCAACTAAAAATCTTCGCCGTATGTGGGCTTTTCCGAGTGTTTTATTATTAAGTATAGTTATGATTTTTTCAGCCCATTTCTTTATTCAGCAACTAAATAACAATTCTGTCTATCAATATGTATGGTCTTGGACCATCAATAATGATTTTTCTTTAGAGTTCGGTTCCTTAATTGACCCACTTACTTCTATTATGTCAATATTAATCACTAGTGTTGGGGTTATGGTTCTTATTTATAGTGATAATTATATGTCTCATGATCGAGGATATGTGAGATTTTTTGCTTATATGAGTTTTTTCAATACTTCAATGTTGGGATTAGTTACTAGTTCTAATTTAATACAAATTTATATTTTTTGGGAATTGGTTGGAATGTGTTCTTATCTATTAATAGGTTTTTGGTTCACCCGACCCAGTGCGGCGAATGCTTGTCAAAAAGCGTTTGTAACTAATCGTGTTGGAGATTTTGGCTTATTATTAGGAATTTTAGGTTTTTATTGGATAACCGGTAGTTTTGAATTTCGGGATTTGTTTGAAATATTCAATAATTTGGTTTATAATAATGAAGTTAATCCTTTATTTGTTACTTTCTGTGCTTTCCTATTATTTGCTGGCGCAGTTGCTAAATCCGCTCAATTTCCCCTTCATGTCTGGTTACCCGATGCCATGGAAGGGCCTACCCCTATTTCAGCCCTTATACATGCTGCTACCATGGTAGCAGCAGGAATTTTTCTTGTAGCTAGGCTTCTTCCTCTTTTCATAGTTATACCTTATATATTAAATATAATATCTTTGATAGGTATAATAACATTGTTTTTAGGAGCTACTTTAGCTCTTGCTCAAAAAGATATTAAGAGAGGTTTAGCTTATTCTACAATGTCTCAATTGGGTTATATGATGTTAGCTTTAGGTATGGGTTCTTATCGAGCTGCTTTATTTCATTTGATTACTCATGCTTATTCGAAAGCATTGTTGTTTTTAGGATCTGGATCTATTATTCATTCGATGGAAGCTATTGTTGGATATTCTCCAGATAAAAGTCAGAATATGGTTCTTATGGGCGGTTTAAGAAAACATGTACCAATTACAAAAATTTCTTTTTTATTAGGTACACTTTCTCTTTGTGGTATTCCACCTCTTGCTTGTTTTTGGTCCAAAGATGAAATTCTTAATGATAGTTGGTTGTATTCACCGATTTTTGCAATAATAGCTTATTCTACAGCAGGA